AAATAAAAAAGAAAAGGAAAGATAATCAAATTTTTACTACATTATAATAATAATAGACTCTTTGCTCATCTAAAAAATATAAAAGAAATACAAAAAAAAAAAGAGAGGGTTTACTTCTAGATACCTAGCTAGATAAGTATGTATTATGTTGATCCATATCAATTAATTTGTAGAGTAGATACTCATACAAATTAATCATATGCCAGGAACCAGATTTGAACTGGTGACACGAGGATTTTCAGTCCTCTGCTCTACCAACTGAGCTATCCCGACCATTACCGACGCATTATCCTCATAATACTAGATGACTTGGGTCTATGTCAATTAAAAATGAAAACAAAAAAACGAAAAAGTATTAAATTTAAAGTCTCGAACGGGAATTTCTTGGATCCTCAAAAGGAAGACTTTGAAAATTTCCATATGAGTAATCATATGGATTATGAATCATTCAAATAGGTATTCCTTGCTCAAGAGTGTTGATTTGTCCGTATATCATATATATATCACAATATATCACAAGGCTTGTGATAAGAGAACAAAATTCTGCTAGGATACGGTTGTAAAATGGAAAAGAGTAGGATGAATGAGAAACATAAGGAACTTTGAACCACTAACAAAAAGGGTAGGATAAAATAAATAGATAGCAAACGGGCTTTTTGGGGTTGGTTGGGGATAGAGGGACTTGAACCCTCACGATTTTTAAAGTCGACGGATTTTCCTCTTACTATAAATTTCATTGTTGTCGGTATTGATATTGACATGTAGAACGGGACTCTATCTTTATTCTCGTCCGATTAATCAGTTTTTCAAAAGATTTATCAGACTATGGAGTGAATGATTTGATTAATGAATATTCTATTCGATTCTTTCTTCAACTTAGAATCGATTCACAACAATTCTTTTTATTTTTCATATAAATTGATTTTGCATATAAATAAAAAAAAAATACGGGTTCGGGTCGTTTTTTTTGAAATAGTTTTTCATTAGTATACCTATTTATTTTATATAGGTATATCTTGCATCCTTTCTGGAGTTTCGATATAAGGATTCCTTTACCAACAGTCAACCCCATTTGTTAGAATAGCTTCCATTGAGTCTCTGCACCTATCCTTTTTTTATTATTCTCGCTTGCTGAACCTTTGTTTATTTTCGTAAAATAATAGGATTTGGCTCAGGATTGCCCATTTTTCATTCCAGGGTTTCTCTGAATTTGAAAGTTATCACTTAGTAGGTTTCCATACCAAGGCTCAATCCAATTAAGTCCGTAGCGTCTACCAATTTCGCCATATCCCCTTTGTGTCTTGAGATTAGGATCTCATTAGGATGCCCTTCCTTCCCCTTTCTCCTTCCTTCCCCCTTTCTTTCATTTATTTATTTTCTTTCTTTTTATGTGAAACCGTTGAATTTAGTAGATATAGATACTGATTCTTATATCGAAGGGTCTTTACCTATTTTATTTCTTGTTTGTTTATCTTCTTTCGTCTCTATCGGAGACCCATATTTATTTGGTCCAATCAGAAAATATTTTATCATTTCTGTATTCGCAATTCAATATAGATGGATATTCCATAACATATATATGCCCCTCTTACTCTCAGTTTTCGCAGGCAATTTGGTGGAATACTCGAACGGTCGATTCTTTTTTTTTTCGTCTTAGCTTCCGCCTTTATGAATGAAAACAAAAGAAAGGAGTCTCTCATTATGATCTGGATTTCATTTCTATGGGTTGCATCTTTTCTTTTTTCTTTAATTTCATTTTTATTTCTTTAATTTCATTTTTATTCTTATCCTTTTATTAGACATTAGACTATCCTATATAACCATAATAAGATAACTAAAAAAATGAAAAGTCAAATTGAATTTATTCATTATTAATTATTTATTTTATAGCATAATAGCTAAAACTAATTATTTAATGGCTAGAACTAAATTATTCCATTCATTTCTATTCCATTCATTTCTATTTCGAATTCGAAGATAATTCGAATTATTTAGTCTAAAAAAAAAAAGTTTCATTCTAATTATCTAGACTTAGAACATATCATTTATATAATGATAATATAAAAATGCATAAAAGGATTTTCACTCTAATTATCTAATTATTAGATTCTATGTAGAACTCTAAACTAAATCTAAATCTATATTAAATCTATTAAATCTATCTATTAAATTAAATCGATATCTATATAAAAATTATATATAATTAAATAATTAAAATGTAAAATATACTAAAATAGAAACTAAAATAGAAAATTAAAATAGAGTGATATTATAATGTGATATTATACTAATATAATATACTACTATATATAATATACTAATATACTAAATAGAATATACTAATAGAATAAATATAACATAGAATAGAATAAATAGAATATAAAAAATATAACTAAGATATAATATTAATATATATTTTAATAATAAATATATATTATTAATCTTTTTATTTTTCGAATTCTAATTACTTTTTAGAATTCTAAAAATTAGAATATTTAAT